ACATATAGAATAGATATATAGCTATATAATAAAAGAATAACTTTTTCTTTATTCTTTAATGAAAGTAATATAATATAAGAATAAAAAGAAAATAGAATAAAAAAATTTAACAGAGTAATTAAAGTTAAAGAGCGATGAAAAAAAAAAGAGAAATAGAAAAAGGTTTTTTAAGTATTACCTCTTGTGTAATATAACATAGTAATTATTGTTTTTCCATTGGGAGAGATGGCTGAGTGGACTAAAGCGTCGGATTGCTAATCCGTTGTACGAATTATTCGTACCGAGGGTTCGAATCCCTCTCTTTCCGGTTCCGTTGATTATTTGGTATTTTTTTACCTTTCAAATTTTTGAATTTAATAGTATTTTTGAATTTAATAGTTAAAGATGTAGAATAGATAAAAATGCTAAAAATAGTTAAAAGCAAGTCAAAACTCTTATTTTTTATTCTTCGCGGCCAGGATTACGCCCCGGGTCATTAGATAAAAATCCAAAGATGAAGAGAGAGACAAAGAATATCACTACTGTGTAAACAAAGAGTTTGAGAGTAAGCATTACACAATCTCCAATTTTGGTTTGGAAAAAAAGAAAATAGATTCTCTATTTTTATACCCTATATATCACAATAATTTTGATCACAATAATTTTGATATCAAGAAATGAAGTAGTTTTTAGAAATAGAAAAGATTTTTTATAAATTCATTTGTAATAAAATAAGAGTTGAGTCTTTCATTGCCAAGAATTTGCCTTCACACCTACAATTAGATATTGTGTAGGACTCTTATAATTTATAATATAGGGCTCCCTTTCAAGTTCAAGGGAATGGAAAAGAAAAATGTTTAGAATAAGTAATATCGAATAGGATAAGCCCTATTTGATTTTTCGCGTCTATATAATAACTTGAATGCTTGAATTGGGGGAGGGCTTATACTATAAGACTTATCTGATCTTATAAATTGTTAGAATTTTTTTTTCTTGAATAAATTATTTTAGGACAGTATTAAAAACCTCATCGAAAACTTACAGCAGCTTGCCAAACAAAGGCTAATAGAAAAAAGAGCACAGGGATGACTGGCATTACATCTACAATTGGATTCAAAAAAGCGTAGGCTTCGGGCAATTTTGTGAAGAAAAAACTGCTTGAATAAATAGCCGAATCAAAACAGATACAAAACAAACTAAAAATATTAAGCATAATCAAATTTTATTCTTGAAGATATTTATTCTTGAAGATAATTCTATTTTGATTGAGTTATTAAAATATTATTAATGATGATATCAAAATTTATTTATATAAAATAAAAATAAAGTAAGATAGACAAAAACCCTTATTGATGAACCTCACTCAATCAAAAATACTTCAATTCTCAAATCAAAAAAGAATAGAAGGAATCATATTTTCATACAATATCTTAATTGAATTATATATTATGATCAATAAATTGAGTTTAATTCTATATCTACATATATTAAAATCGGAGCAATAAACTAATCTATTTCATAAGATATTTATTGGAACGGGAATTGACGAAGAACTAATACCTATATTAGTTTTTATTAGTGTTGAGTTGAATAGAAATGGGGCGTGGCCAAGTGGTAAGGCAACGGGTTTTGGTCCCGCTATTCGGAGGTTCGAATCCTTCCGTCCCAGCGTATACCTATTCTATACATAAAAAAAAATTACCGGTTTTGGCAACCTTTTTATTATTAAGAGAATAATAAATGCAATTCTTCTTTCGTTTCATATTTTTAATAACTTTTCTTGGACTAATTTATTTTTCAAAAAGTGGATTGTGCTCAAATAATATGGAAATGGAATTGAATCTATCTTTTTTTTTTTTCAGGGACGGGGGAAACAGATATCAAAATTCAAATTCAAAACAAAAAAAGTTGAACGGTTTTTTGATCACATTCGTATTTTATTCCCCTTATCTCTTCCTATTTACGTTAGTTACTGAGAAAAAAGTTTTACGTCTCACACCTTACAATGATACACATTTTGAATGCAATTTTTATCCACTTATATATATACCAACGAATCCTTTATCGAATCGTTACAAGTGATGTTTGAGTACGAAGAGAAGGAAGAGCTGTTCGGAAAGTGGGTTTTTATGATCCACTAAAAAAGAAAACTTATTTAAACGTTCCTCCGATTCGATATTTCCTTTAATTTTAAAAGGCACTCAAACGACAGGAACTGTTCATGATATTTTAAATTAAAGAAGGCAGGGGTTTTTACGGATCTTTGTCTTAATTAAAGACACTGAATTTAATGAAATACAAAAAAAAGGGGGGTGTGGGTAGTTTGTATATATATATAGCTTAGCTTTGTATAAACTTTTCTATATTATCCCTTCCTTCACTCTTGTTCTATTTATATCTATCTTATTTTTGAAAGTTCTTATTTCATTTTATTTATCCTTTTACCTACAGTGGTTTTGTTTGTATTTATGTGGATATTAGTGCCAATCCAATACAAGCCCTTAGTTTATCTGTTCTTAGT